AACGCGTAGTAATTTTTACTGATGACAAGGAGGATACTGATCCTAGTACTAACGATACTAATACACCCGATGAAACAGATGAAATGGCTTTGATACGTTATTCACAACAATCTGATTTTCGGCGAGGTCTAATCAAAGGTTCTATGCGGGCTCAAAGACGTAAAATAGTTATTTGGGAATTGTTTCAAGCAAACGCACATTCCCCTCTTTTTTTGGACAGAATAGAAAAATCCCCTCTTTTTTCTTTTGATATCTCCGGGCTGATTAAAGTAATTTTTAGAAATTGGGTGGGGAAAGGGGAAGCATTCAAAATTGTAGAGTATACAGAAGAAGAAAGAAAAAGAGAAGAAGAAAAAGAGACGAAGGAAAGAACGGAGAAAGAGCGAATACAGATAGCAGAGGCCTGGGATACCATTCCAGTTACACAAGTAATAAGAGGTTGCATGTTACTAACTCAATCTATTTTTAGAAAATATATTGTATTACCTTCATTGCTAATTGCAAAAAATAGTGGACGCATGTTCCTATTTCAATTTCCCGAATGGTTTGAGGATTTACAGGAATGGAATAGAGAGATGCATGTTAAATGTACCTATAATGGTGTTCCATTATCCGAAACAGAATTTCCGAAAAATTGGTTGACAGACGGTATTCAGATAAAAATCTTATTTCCTTTCCGTCTGAAACCTTGGCACAAATCGAAACTACGATCATCTAAGAAAGGTTTAATGAAAAAGAAAAAAGAAAAAGATCTTTTTTGTTTTTTAACAGTTTGGGGAATGGAAACTGAACTTCCTTTTGGGTCGCCCCGAAAACGACCTTCCTTTTTTAAACCCATTTTTAAGGAAATTGAAAAAAAAATTGGAAAATTGAAAAAGAAGTCTTCTCGAGTTCTAATAGTTTTTAAAAGAAAAATAAAATTACTTCGAAAAGTTTTAAAAGAAACAAAAGAATGGGTTATCGAAAGTGTTATTTTTATAAAAAGAATAATAAAAGAACTTTCCAAAATTCTGTTATTTCGATTAACAGGAGGAAAAGTATATGAATCAAGTGAAATTAAAGAAGAAAAAGATTCTATAATAAGCAATCAGCTAATTCACGAATCGTTTAGTGAAATTGCATCTACGAATTGGACAAATTCTTCATTAACAGAAAAAAAAATCAAGGATTTGACTACTAAAACAAGTACAATTCGAAATCAAATAGAAAGAATTATAAAAGAGCAAAAAAAAGTAACTCCAAGAATAAATAATATTAGTCTTAAAAAAACAAGTTATAATGCTAAAAGATTCGAAAAATGGCAAATATTAAAAAAAAGAAATGCTCAATTAATCTCTAAATTACCTCTTTTTTTGAAATTTTTCATTGAAAGAATCTACACAGATATATTTTTATGTATCATTAATATTCCCAGAATGAATACAGAACTTTTTCTTGAATCAACAAAAAAAATTATTGATAAATCCATTTACAATAATGAAAGAAAACAAGAAAGAATTAATAAAATTAAGAAAAATCTAATTCCATTTATTTCGACTATAAAAAAGTCACTTGATAATATTAGTAATAGTCAAAAAAATTCACCTATTTTTTGTGACTTATCCTACGTGTCACAAGCATATGTATTTTTCAAATTATCACAAATCCAAGTTAGTAACTCGTATAAATTAAGAGCTGTTCTTCAATCTCAAGGAATTCCCCCGCCTGAAATAAAGGATTCTTTTGAAACACAAGGAATGGTTGATTCGAAATTAGGGGATAAGAAACTTCCGAGTTATGAAATGAATCAATGGAAAAAGTGGTTAAGAGGATATTATCAATACAATTTATCTCAGAGCAGATGGTATAGATTAATACCAGAAAAATGGCGCAATACAGTTCATCAGCGTCGTATAGCTAAAAAGGAAAATTTTAGCAAAAGGCATTCATATGAAAAAGACCAATTAATTGATTTAAAAAAACAAAAACAAATTGAAGTATATTCATTATCTAATCAAAAAAGAAAAGAGAATTTGCAAAAATACTATAAATATGATCTTTTATCATATAAATTTCTTAATTATGAAAATAAAACGGAATACTTTTTTTATAGATCTCCGTTTCAAGGACGTAAGAAGCAAGAGATTTCTTATAACACACATAAAGAAAATATACTGAGGAACATCCCTATCGATAATTATCTAGGAAAGGTCGATATTCTATATATGGAAAAAACAGTCGATAGAAAATATTTTGATTGGAACATTCTCAATTTTGATCTTAAACAAAAAGGCGATATTGAGGCCTGGGTCAGCAATGGGAATCAAAATACTCAAATAATTCCCAAAAAAGATCTTTTTTACCTTATGATTCCAGAAATCAATCCACCAAACTCCGACAAAGTATTTTTTGATTGGATGGGAATGAATGAAAAAATGCTAAAGTGTCACATAGCGAATTTGGCACCTTGGTTCTTCCCAGAATTTGTGTTACTTTATAATGCATATAAAAGGAAACCTTGGTTTATACCAAGCAAATTACTTCTTTCAAATTTTCATAAAAATGAAAATAGTAGTGAAAATAAAAAAATAAATCAAAAGCAAAAAGGAAGTTTTTTGATACCATCGAATAAAAAGCATCGAAATCAAGGAGAAAAAGAACCCACAAGTCCAGGAAATCTTGGATCCGTTCTCTCACAACAAAAAGATAGTGAAGAAAATTATGCAAGATCAGACATGAAAAAGGGGAAAAAGAAAAAACAATACAAAAGCAGCGTGAGAGCAGAACTAGATTTCTTCCTGAAACGTTATTTGCTTTTTCAATTGAGATGGGACGATACTTTGAATGAAAGACTGATCAATAATGTCAAGGTATATTGTCTCCTGCTTAGACTGATAGATCCAACCCAAATTACTATACCCTTGATTCAAAATGGAGAAATGAGTTTGGATATAATGCTGATTGAGAAGAATTTAACTCTTAGCCAATTGATGAAAAAGGGAATATTGATTATAGAACCCATTCGTCTGTTTGGAAAAAACCATGCACAATTTATTATGTATCAAACCATAGGTATTTCATTGGTTCATAAGAGTAAGCACCAAACTAATCAAAAATACCAAGAACAAAGATATGTTTCTAAAAAGAATTTTGATGAAACTATTTCATCACACCAAAGAATAACTGAAAATAGAAACAAAAATCATTTGGATTTGCTTGTTCCTGAAAATATTTTATCGTTTAGACGTCGTAGAAAGTTGAGAATTCGAAGTTGTTTTAATTCAAAGAATAGAAATGTTGAAGATAGAAATCCAGTATTTTGGAATGCAAAGGACGTAAAAGACAGCAGCCAAGTTTCGCATGACAGTAACCATTTTGATAAAGAGAAAAATCAATTAATGAAATTAAAGCTCTTTCTTTGGCCTAATTATCGATTAGAGGATTTAGCTTGTATGAATCGTTATTGGTTTGATACCAATAACGGCAGTCGTTTCAGTATGTTAAGAATACATCTGTATCCACGATTGAAATTTTGACATTTCGTGGATAATACACTTTTTCTATATATTCTATACCCTATATATATAATAGGGTATATCAAAGCAAACAAATACATAGATCACATGTCTTGTCTCACATTTCATTCTAATATCCAATAGGAAATGAATAATGTCTCGATTAGATCTCGAAATGAATCAACAGAACCTTCTTTGTTTTAGGTCTAAATTCTTCGATGCGAAAATGTACCAATCCTTTTCTATCCCTATCTAAATCCAATTAGAAATTGGATTAATTGATTTGAATTCCGAAAATTAGGAGTTCATAAAGAAATTTGGATTAGATTATTGTATATACCAGATTCCAATTAATGGCATTATTATTACTGATCAATAAAATCCATATCTGTAAAAAGGGAAAGGGGATTTTTTTATGGTAACAAATTCATTCATTTCGGTTATTTCTCAAAAAGAAAACGAAGAAAACAGAGGGTCTGTTGAATTTCAAGTATTCAGTTTTACCACTAAGATAAGAAGACTTACTTCACATTTGGAATTGCACAAAAAAGACTCTTCATCCCAGAGAGGTTTGCGGAAAATTTTGGGAAAACGCCAACGACTGCTGGCCTATTTGTCAAAAAAAAATAGAAGACGCTATAAAGAATTAATTAGTGAGTTAAATATTCGAGAGATAAAAACTCGTTAATTTGAAGCGTGATACCATTTGAGCTTAGTCGTTTAAATTTTGATGAACTTCTTTTTACTTTCAGCAATGCATGGAAGAACGACTCGGGAAAAAACTTATGATTGCACCAACTACAAGAAAAGACCTCATGATAGTCAATATGGGCCCTCACCACCCATCAATGCATGGTGTTCTTCGACTGATTGTTACTCTCGATGGTGAAAATGTTATTGATTGTGAACCAATACTGGGTTATTTACATAGAGGGATGGAGAAAATTGCGGAAAATCGAACAATTATACAATATTTGCCTTATGTAACGCGTTGGGATTATTTAGCTACTATGTTCACAGAAGCAATAACCGTAAATGGACCCGAACAGCTAGGCAATATTCAAGTACCTAAAAGGGCTAGCTATATCAGAGCTATTATGTTGGAGTTAAGTCGTATCGCTTCTCATTTGTTATGGCTTGGCCCGTTTATGGCAGATATTGGGGCACAGACCCCTTTCTTCTATATTTTTCGAGAACGAGAGTTAATATATGACTTGTTCGAAGCTGCTACCGGTATGCGCATGATGCATAATTATTTTCGTATCGGAGGAGTAGCTGCTGATCTACCTCATGGCTGGATAGATAAATGTTTGGATTTTTGCGATTATTTTTTAACCGGGGTTGCTGAATATCAAAAGCTTATTACGCGGAATCCTATTTTTTTAGAACGAGTTGAAGGCGTAGGCATTATTGGCGCAGAAGAAGCACTAAATTGGGGTTTATCGGGCCCAATGCTACGAGCTTCCGGAATACAGTGGGATCTTCGTAAAATTGATCGTTATGAGTCTTACGACGAATTTGATTGGGAGATTCAATGGCAAAAAGAAGGGGATTCATTAGCTCGGTATTTAGTACGAATCAGTGAAATGACAGAATCCATAAAAATTATCCAACAGGCTCTGGAAGGAATTCCAGGGGGACCCTATGAGAATTTAGAAATTCGACGCTTTGGTAGAATAAAAGACCCTGAATGGAATGATTTTGACTATCGATTTATTAGTAAAAAACCTTCTCCAACTTTTGAATTGTCTAAGCAAGAACTTTATGTAAGAGTCGAAGCACCAAAAGGAGAATTGGGAATTTTTCTGATAGGAGATCAGAGTGTTTTTCCTTGGAGATGGAAAATTCGACCACCGGGTTTTATCAACTTGCAAATTCTTCCTCAGTTAGTTAAAAGAATGAAATTGGCTGATATTATGACGATACTAGGTAGCATAGATATCATTATGGGAGAAGTTGATCGTTGAAATGATAATTGATACAACAGAAATACAAGCTATCAATTCTTTTTCCAGATTGGAATCCTTAAAAGAAGTGTATGGGATCATATGGATACTCGTACCTATTTTCACTCTTGTATTAGGAATCACACTAGGTGTACTAGTAATTGTTTGGTTAGAAAGAGAAATATCTGCAGGAATACAACAACGTATTGGACCCGAATATGCTGGGCCTTTGGGAATTCTTCAAGCTCTAGCAGATGGTACAAAACTACTTTTCAAAGAGAATCTTCTTCCATCTAGAGGAGATACTCGTTTATTCAGTATCGGGCCATCTATAGCAGTCATATCCATTTTACTAAGTTATTCAGTAATTCCTTTTAGTTATCGCCTTATTCTAGCCGATCTCAGTATTGGTGTTTTTTTATGGATCGCTGTTTCAAGTCTTGCTCCCGTTGGACTTCTTATGTCGGGATATGGATCAAATAATAAATATTCCTTTTTAGGTGGATTAAGGGCTGCTGCTCAATCAATTAGTTATGAAATACCATTAACTCTATGTGTATTATCAATATCTCTACGTGTGATTCGGTGAGACATAAAATTTCCCCTATTTATTTTCTTTATAGAAAGTTTTCTTTCTAGCAAGAAAGTGAAATGCGTTGAATATCTATATCTATTTTTGATTTTTTTTTTATTTTTATTCATCATGGGGGTTGATAAAGTAAACCAGATAGTTATATGAGTGAAATAAAACGGCTTTCAAATTTGCTGTTAAAGGAATTCAATCTCATTTCCTATGTACAAGAATTAAAACATAAGCAGTGGGGACTGTTTACCCCAAGATTGGTTGATTAGTCATCATCGCTTGAAGCGGGTTCAAAAGATCAACTGTATGGGGTTTTTACTATCTATTTCTATTAGTATAGATGTATTACCTTAATTGGGAGATTCAAAAAAACGAGTGGATGGTTAGGAAGACCAAGATACACAAAGGATTAGTAATGGAGATTCTGTAAAATATCCAACTGGATATTTCTTTATAGAAAAGTAATTCGAATTGGGGCTTTAAATTGGTAGAAATAATTAAGAAGTACTTCCCGCGATTTCGATCCAGAGTATGTTCCTATCCACCGATTAAGTAAATAACTATCAAGAACGAAGAAATCTTTTACTTTGGGTAATGTCCCTTTTTTTTCTGAGAAAGGAGAATAGGAGCGAAATAAAATAGAAAGACTAGAATTGCAAAAAGAGATCTTTTTTTTTATTCATAACTATGTTGTATTTTTATTTTATTTAGAGAAATAAAATTCTTTTTTATGCAATGTCTACTTATTTTTTTTTTTCGTAATCGAAAATGATAGGTTGAAATATATATGTGATATTCCTCTAAAAAGTCTTTTTTTATTCAAGGATAAAGTTATTAATCAACAAAGAAAAATGAAAATTCTTAAAAGACGAGATCAATTCAGAAGCACTTTTTTATTATAAATCTAGCAGACAGAATTCCATTGGTCTAATTCTAGGCCTTAGGATAAGATAAGAGTTTGACTCTCTATCGATCCTACAAACACATCAAGATAAAAAATGTTGAAAGGTCTTTAGATTTTTTTGTGACCTATGAGGAGCCGTATGAGGTGAAAATCTCATGTACGGTTCTGTAATAGCGACGGGAACAGTGATGTTAGCGTCGACTATGATTATCTAACAGTTTAAGTACAGTTGATATAGTTGAAGCCCAGTCAAAATATGGTCTTTGGGGATGGAATTTGTGGCGTCAACCTATAGGGTTTATCATTTTTCTAATTTCTTCTCTAGCCGAGTGTGAGAGATTACCTTTTGATTTACCAGAAGCAGAAGAGGAATTGGTAGCAGGTTATCAAACCGAATATTCAGGTATCAAATTTGGTTTATTTTACGTTGCTTCGTATCTAAATCTACTAGTTTCTTCATTATTTGTAACAGTTCTTTACTTGGGGGGTTGGAATCTTTCTATTCCATACATATTAGTTCCTGAGATTTTGGATATAACTAAAAGAAGTAAAGTTTTTGGAATAATAATCGGT